ATCAAAGTAAAGAGTAGTAAGGGCTAATTGAAGTCAATCTTCAAGGTATTTTGATGACATAAGGCATTGGATACCTCCTGCGTAGAAGCGGACTCCCACATAAGCACGCGAACAAGGGGCAACAACCGAAGTCAAAACAAAGTCTAAGAATTGGAAAACACATGCTCTTATTATACGTTAGACGATACCACCCCCTAACTCTTCTTTCCCCCGCAGGCGCTGCAGCTAAAGCAGGTTAGGCAGATGCCGACAACGTTGGAAAGCATGTTTCAAGTAAGTCCTAACATTTTTTATCTACGAAAGGAGTCTAGCCCCAAGGGAGTAGAAGTTTTCAAGCTGATATAAAGTATACCAAACTTTATCAATATGGTTAGGGTTCATTAAGGTACGGCCCTGAGCCTATTCCTTTCTGCCTTTTGAACGAATCTAGAACCTCAAGATTCATTAGAAACCTTTCTTGGAAGACTCAATTCATTAGATAAGCCTAGTACATAATCACTGATAGGATCATTCCTGAAATTCACAAATAAATGAATGGGAACTTTGAAGCAAGTTGATCCTAGAAGACTAACCTCGTAGCTCACTTAGATCAATCAGTTCAAGCATTTACAAACCCACCTTCCTTCTGTGTTCAGGACGGAGACTCTTTCTGCCTTTGTCGAACTGCCTTGACGCCATGGCAGGCTTTGACCAGCTTTCCTTCGCTTACCGGAGAGCAGATTCTTTATTACTTACTTTTCGCGGTTGATCGCACAAAGGAGTCGGTCCTTGTGAGGAGGAGGACTCTTCTCTTGCTGTAAAAAGTGCTTACTCATGGTCAATCGTGCAGTTGATGATATCATTCAGGACTAGTTTCCAGGCATACGCCAACCATACATACCGCTTTCTCGTTCAGGAATTTCTTAAAATGAAGGTTCAAAAGCAGCAATAGATGAGATTGAATCAGACAGAAGGTTCACCCCTCTCCCTTCAAAGGGGGGGATTGGGGTTCCAAACCTTGCTCTTTGGCCCGCTGTAAGGCCAATAAGAGAATGAAGAAGGAGATTGGATTCTTTCCCTTCCATATGGTTGTTAGCTGTTCTGTGTCGTGGTCTAACTCGAATGGTTAAATGGCACAGCTATCAGCCAAAGCAAATCGATTTCGTGTCGGCGTAAAGGTATCAACGAGCCTTTCCGTTCATTCAATATCTGTCTCGTTCTAAGGCTAAGGAAAGTCCTATTGGAAAGCAGGGGCATGCCTAAACCTGATATTCAACCATTCCAGCGGCGAGTTTAGCCATCCTTGTGGTGTGGGAGGAGCCTAGTTTGACTTGAAAGAATGAAAGGAAAGTCAAGAATATCATTAGTCAGTTGCTATTGAATCAGCTTCTCGAGTAGGCAAGGCTTTTTTTTTCTTCGATAGGTCAATCATCCACTCTTGAATGAAAGGCGGGTTTTAGAGAATCAAAGTAGCAATTTTAGCTTCTTGACTTTAGAAGATCCCGAGTGGACTAGTCTTCTCGAAGGTCTTTCGCTGAACCCTCTTCGAAAGCGGATTTTTCTGCTTATTCAATGGATTCTGAAACTGCATTTGAGGAAGCAGACTGGCCTGATTCCATTTAAACTAGTCTACCTCTGGGAAGGTTTATTCGCCGGAGTTGTGTGCCATGTTAAGGATTGTGCGTCTTTCGGCAACACCATTTTGTTGAGGTGAATATGGTGCGGTCAAAGGACGACGAATACCATAAAGATAGAGAACCAATTGGACTGAGCGAGGGGATGGTTCTTATTAGAAATAAAGCATTGGTACCGTACTGGCTTGGCTTCGCTATCGCTCCTATGTAGTGGTCGGCCTTCTAGAAGCTTTGCCAGACTTTCAAGAGAATCGAGGGGGAGGGCTTTTATTCGGCTTTACTTAGACCACCCCTTCGGGGGGAAGTATCCGCTCTCTTTCTAACTAGAACAACCGAGCTCAGTAGCTTCCAACACCTTAACGACAAGCAAGGAAGCAGAACCTATAACAGCTTCTTCTCCTACAACATAATATTCTCCGTTTACATTTATTCCTCCTACTCCAACAAGGGCTTTCCTCACAGCTTCACAAGATTGCTACGGATCCTGATCCTGCTTCCTTATCTTATTGCACACTTTCAGCAACCCTAAGAGCTACCAGAAGGACAAGCCTATAACAAAGGAAATTTTCTTCGGCTACGAAAACATGGACTAAGCTTTGCTTATGACCACGCTTGTTGTTGACCATTACTATACAACCTAAGAACAAGCTTGTAGGAGATAGCTGCAGAGGAGGATAGTCTCTTTAAACAAAGCCACACCGAAGAGCTACGCAGATTGGACCGCTTCGCCCCTTTACCATAGACCTCCCTTTATATGAGCACGCAAGAGGTTTTAAGACGCTCGACCATAGGGAGAGGAAGGACTGGTTGGTTCTTCGATGAACCTGAAGAAGAAATGCTTTTTAGTCCCCCTTTGTAAGTGAAGGAAAAGTAGTTCCGGTGAGCAGTTCAGTAAGGAATCGATTCGATGAAAGAAAAGCGTTTTAGGGTAGTCGCTAGTAAGGGGAAACGAACGTGAGTCTTATACAGGATGGCTCGATAAATAGGAAGGATTTATAACTGCCAAAAATATGATGAATTAGGAACGATGTCGGGGAATCGATCAAAGTCTGGTTGAAGGACCCACGGGGCGGTAACTAGCCCTTAAGGTAAGGAAGGGAGGCCTTGAGTTGAGCTTTTCCACCTAGCCAAAGCCAACCTTCTTTCTTTGATATTCTAGCTCGTGGGGAAAAAAGTCCTTTGATCCTATCGATTCTAGTTCTATACCCATTTCCCCTCCTTTAATGGCTTACTACCCATGAAAGGGACTTTTCTTCTGTTTAAGAGGATTCCTATACCCTGGAACTTTACCTATACCGCCCACTAACCATATGGTAAACCGAAGGATATTCTGCTTCCTTCCAAGCCCACTAGAAAGAGAGTCAAAATGCCTTCTTCTTACTATCTATTCAAAGTATATTCTCAATCGGCGAAGTCTCGCTGTATTGAAAGCGGTAGACTGGTGCTTTTATCCAGTGAAGCACGAGAGCCCCCCTTCTCAGGCATTCACTAGTTGGCTAAACGAAAGCCAAAGAAGTCGGGTATCTCCTTCAGGCGGGATGTAATGAATCCACTGTATAATATAGTAAGCCCATCTCTGGATTCTGTCTTTCAATGAAAGATTTGAATATATCAATCTCATCGATCGAATCACTTTTTAGAGAAAGACGAGATAGACGTCTAAGTCATACAAGTAAAAAGATCTAGTCAAGGATTGCATCAACCAGATGTTGAGAATGTGGCTAGCTGGATAAATGTGGAAACAAATTAGTTAAACAGCTAGTCCTCTATCTATTCAAACTTGAAACAATTGGTACCATCCTTATGGGTTTTAGGCAATTCATGCTCGATATCCTATACGACGCTTTAGCACATTATGTCGTATTGGAGGTGCCAGATAGAGGGTTCTTTGGACACTAAAATGCGGCTGCCAAAGCAAGCAATGGAGCTTTGGTTAGGTCGTGGTCTTCCCTCATTCCCGAGTCGCATTAGCACAAGCCACGAGCGAGCAGCAGGTTCGCGATTTCCAAGTTCTCCTTCTTTATTATAAGTCAAAGCCCTAGAGCACGGAACTCTAAATCCCTACCTTTTCACTTTGCTCCTCTCAGGGATACCGATCCTCATACTGGGTAGAGGTATTGGGCATATCTATGTGACTCTTTGACCTGGTTATCACTGCTATTTCTCCGGTTGGATTAAAAAAAAAGGAAAAATGAAATTTCCAAGCCCGGTAGTACTTACTCAAGTAGAAGAATTGGATGAGAAAGCTGCCGGGGCGATCTATCTATCCCAGAGTTGGGAATTCTTGAAGGTAGTCCAGCGCTTTTATGGAAATCCGGAGTACGGTCAGACGTCTTTATGAACTAGCCTTGTTTGCTTCCTCTCTGTTCCGGATGTCCATCCAATCTCTGATTCCAGTCCATAACTTCCTTGAGTATAGCTCCTGTTGTTCTTCTCTGGCTAGGAAGTCACTTATATGGCCATCTTTCTTAAGCCTCAGGGTGTGTTAAAGGAATCTCATTAATGTGTATCATCAACAGCGCACTCTATCTTACTTTATTCAAGGCTATAGCTAGGGAATTCCACTCCTAATATACGAACTTTACCTTTGATAGAATAGGCTGCTGAGAATCAACAGCTGGTGGAAGGTTTGATGAAAAGAAGACGATTTGGCATGTAGAATAGGTATAGCATGACTTCTTTCAACTATTAGTCGTAATAGTGATAGAATGAGTTGTATATTTTCAGCTCGAAAATAGGAGAATTGATAAAGCAAAGGCTTCGACTAGCGAAGTTCAAAGTGAGTGAGGTTTTGCCCCACAAATTACATTCCATGGGAATGAGATTTTCTCATTTAGCGCACTACAGCATACACTCCAATTTCTAGCTTTAAGGTGCTGCCAAACTAGAAAGTCGCAACTAAGAAAGAAAACTTTTTTTATACAGGTAATTACTCCCATATTCTCTTATGAAACGGATAGTTATCTTATAGGGTGGATCACTTCGAAAAAGCAACCTTTATCTTATATACGATAATACCAGCCACCACGTCCTTATCTATGCAATAAGGATCTCACCCTTCAAGACAGATTCGTGAACGGTCAATCTACTTAATGGAAGTTTCATTGCTGAATGACTTGTCTGCTCGACAATATAATCCAAAGATGAGGTAAGGTCGCTAACCTTCTTTCGTCCGGGTCGTAATGAAAAGTTTTTTCGTATATAAAGCTCTTTCTTTTTACCTCATTCACTACGAGGAGACCCCTTCTTCCTAACTTTCTCTTTGTGGAAATTGCCCCTAGGGGATCAATCTTTATTGAGGGCGGACTATGTCTCGCGTCCAGTCGGACAGCTGGTAAGGAGATCGAGGGGATGTGTAAGCGGGTGGAGAACCATTCGTATAGCGAGATTATGTGCTTGCAGTTGTCTTCCCATCCCCCTAACCTTTAGTCGGATTCTCAAAGGTGCACTTGCTTTTCCTGGAGTGATTAGATTGAGTTCTTTCCTTCTCTGTGGGTTTGACTCACTTTCGTAGTCTCTCATTCCATTCCTCCCTATCCTATCGTAGTCCATTTTGTATGAAAAGGAGTCCCGTAACCTTCTAATCGGAGAAGGCGCATTTCCTTCTTACTTTACTTTCTTTATGCTTTTTAAACTTTAAGAGCTTTTCTACGCACACGGCGTAGCGAGTGGCCAGCTTCCGCACAATCTGACAGTAAATAGAAAAGGCATACTATGGAATGATGTTGGAGGAAGTTCTTAATATTGCAGGATTCCTCGCCTCATATTCTTTCTTGATTTAAAGCCAGAACCCTAGATGCAACGAATCGCCTTTGCTAGTCTTTTCGCTTTCTTTAAGGGATTGATCCTCCTCAGTTCTATAACGACAAGTTGAAGAGTCAATCTTTAGGTTAGTTCTTCTCTTATCTTTTAGGATATAAGAAACTACTTACTTTATTAGATTCGCGTGGAATGTAATTAAAAAAATGCGACTTAATTATAAAAACATAAGAAAAAAAAAGTTCTGTTAGGTTCTTAGCTGCTTTTCGTCTCCTTCGCCTCTTTCATTTTAAAAAGTTTTCTTTTACTTTAGCTTTTCGTCTCCTTAATAGCTGGAAGTTCTCCAAAAGTGTGAAAAGCTGGAGGACTTTGTACCATCCATTCCAGTGTGGTTGAATTCTCTTCAACAGCCCAAGGACTTGGAGCACATCTTTTGTTCTTTCCACTGCTTAAAGTGATTGTTACGACTACGAAGAAACAACAAATCCCAACTACAGAGATATAAGAACCAAAACTGCTAAGGGCATTCCATCCTGCGTAAGCATCTGGATAATCGGGAATGCGACGTGGCATACCCGAAAGCCCTAAAAAATGCATGGGGAAGAAGGTAAGATTAACCCCGAAAAAAGTGATCCAAAAATGGATTTTACCTAAAGTTTCAGGGTATGTTCGACCAAAGATTTTTCCCACCCAATAGTAAAATCCTGCAAATAAAGCAAAAACGGCTCCCATAGAAAGTACATAATGGAAATGTGCAACCACATAATAAGTGTCATGTAGAGCAATGTCTAGCCCAGAATTAGCCAGGACTATTCCCGTGAGTCCCCCTACGGTGAATAAAAAGATGAACCCCACTGCAAATAACATGGGTGTTTTGTATTGTATGGAACCCCCCCACATGGTAGCGATCCAACTAAAGATTTTAATTCCAGTGGGGACCGCTATGATCATGGTAGCTGCGGTGAAGTAAGCACGGGTATCAACGTCTAAGCCCACAGTAAACATATGATGAGCCCAAACAAGAAATCCAAGAACACCTATACTGATCATGGCATAAACCATGCCTAGATACCCGAAGACCGGTTTTCCGGAAAAAGTAGAAACGATATGACTTATGATACCGAATCCAGGCAGAATGAGAATATAGACCTCTGGATGACCGAAAAACCAAAAAAGATGCTGATATAATATGGGGTCTCCCCCCCCAGCGGGATCAAAAAAGGTTGTATTAAAGTTTCGATCGGTTAATAACATGGTAATTGCCCCCGCCAGTACCGGAAGTGATAATAAAAGTAGGAATGCTGTTACTAAAACGGACCACACAAATAAGGGTAATCTATGCATAGTCATTCCGGGTCCACGCATGTTGAAGATAGTTGTTATAAAATTGATAGAACCTAAAATGGATGAAACACCAGATAGATGAAGACTAAAAATTGCTAAATCAACTGCTCCTCCAGAATGGCTGGTAATACCACTTAAAGGCGGATAGACCGTCCACCCAGTCCCGCTACCCACTTCTACTAAGGCTGAGCTTAATAGGAGCAAGAGACTTGGGGGTAACAACCAGAATGAAATATTATTTAATCGTGGAAATGCCATGTCAGGTGCACCTATCAGAATTGGAACAAACCAATTCCCAAATCCGCCTATCATCGCAGGCATAACCATAAAAAAGATCATTAAAAAAGCGTGAGCCGTTATTAAAACATTATAAAGTTGATGATTTCCACCAAGAATTTGGTCGCCGGGTCGTGCTAATTCCATACGAATCAGTACTGAAAAGCATGTGCCCATCACTCCAGCAATGGCACCGAAGATGAAATAGAGAGTCCCTATATCCTTGTGGTTAGTAGAGAACAGCCATCGAACCAGATTTGTCATAAAAAAAAGAGAGATTTTTTCCTTTACTGTTCGGACAGACACATCGGAAACTGGCCTATCCCGAAGATACTTGGAAAGCGTCCCGGTGTCCTCTGAACTGAGTTTTCCTTTTTTTGATGTGAGTGAAGTTTTGCCCCAAAAAAAATTCCATGGGAATGATTAGCACACTGACCCGTATACACCGTTTCCTAGTAACATATCTATTAATTCACACGTTTGCACACAAATCAGGGAGTTAGCTCCATTTAGAGCCATGTCGAACACATCGTAGCGGCCGATCGCTGGAGCCTCCACCGGGCTCTCAGTAACCTCGTTTACAAGGTCATTCACGGTCCATCCCGGGGGCACCTCCTTACCGCAGCTCCGTATTAGATTTTCCAATTGCGCGGAAGCCTCGGCGAAGGAGATTGGAAATTCTACACGTGGTAGACGTCGATTCATATCGTAATTTCTATTTTTGATTCTCTCCAGACAGCTTCACTCCGTCAAGCCTCTAGATTTGGTGGTTAAAGTATGTATAGGTGGGTAGTTGGTTGTTGACCAACAAAGCAACTAGATGATTCGACATCGGATAGCCGCATACCTTGAATCGGTCCTAAGCTAAGACTTTTCTTCTCTTATGATATTTTTACTTTGATCGAGAGCGGTACATTTCTCCCCAATATGAGATAGGTTGCAGCTATAGGAAGAACTGAACCTGACTCATTTCATTTCGTAATGTTGACCCCACGGAGCGGTAGCGAAGGAGACAGCAAATAGATTGAAATTCTCGACCTTTTTTATGGCAGCCGCCGCCTCTATCTCCGGCGCTCTTAATATCGGGTATGATTGTGACTTTCTTTCCCTGCCCCACTCCCACCACCTCTTCCGAAAAGACAACCTCGATCATTCATTACATATTCTATATCGAGAGTTCAAGACCATAACGTAATTCATTTAGAGAATGCCGATGATAAAGTAGATCTGGTTCCGAGATCTGGAAAGCAGGGAATACTGTTAGTGAAGCTAGATCGGGAAGTGGGGTATCCCTGGAAAAGAGGTCGGCCTTAAGTTCTAGCTTAGATAGCTTAGACTGAAGAGTTGTAGCTTTGCTTTCTGAAAAAGGAATTTTATCCTTAGCATATACTATACTAAGTTCTTCGATCCTTATTAGAGAGAAGCAGAAGCCTTAGAAGGGAGCACTCGTGGCACACTTACTATATCCCATTCCAGCCTCACCTTAGCCTTTCGTTAACTAACCTACCTTGCTTTTCAAATAGAAATAGAAAACCACTCAGGTCAATGGCTCCTTTTAGAAGGGGTCTCCGCTTATAAGAGTTTGTGGCTCGTTTGATTGATTCGACCCGGCTGTTTCAGCTGTGGCTTAGTGGCTAGTCTCTCTTAACAAGCAGTCGCCATACCATAGCCCAACCGCTTACTACCTCAGCTAGGTAGTCTCCTAACCTAACTATGAGACCGTGCCCAACAGAAAGACTTGTGGTTAACTATCGTATTATCCCTAAAAAGGGGACTCTACCTATCTATTTCGTCACATAGAATCCTAACCTCCACGCTAGCAATTTATGTAGGATCACCATCTGTTTCGACTCATTCGTTACCCCGCGATGAGCTTTCCTGCTCGAGAACTCCATTTTACTTGGCAGGTTGACTACTGCTGCAGGTATTCGGACTTCTTCACTTATCAGTAGAGATCCGCTTTGGAGACCAAGGGCAAAACTCTACCCCAAGACTGGCGGGAAAGAATTGACTATTATGGAATTGAACTAATAGACAGAAAGATCCCCATCTCCGCTATAAATGCCCGTCTCTGGTACAGGAGAAGGCATCGACCCTTCTGGCGAATCCCCCAGAACACCATCAGAGTAAGCATTTCGAATCGTAATTCTTACTTTACTTACAGTAAAAGTTGCCCCGCTCCTAGAGTTTTAGATTTATTAAGTTTCTCCTGAAGCGTTACATACTATCAGTACTGACTACCACACGTTCGATTCCCACACATTGATTGAAATGAAATCTGGTTCTTTGTTCATGAGAAATCCTTCTCTTCGAAATGGACATGTTGAGGCTCGTCTTGATAGAGCTCTTGCTAATCAGGCCTTTCTTTCTCTTTGGAGTACGGTTTTTGGACATGTGGCTACACGCACTTGCTGCGACCATCACCCTCTTTCTATCACTTGTGCCACTTCCCCGTGGATGGGTTGTTCTCTTTCATCAGTCATTGAGGTTGAACCTGCAGCTATCACTGGGCTGGTAACTACGTTTCCGCTATTTAGCTAGAGCCTTTCCAACCTTTTCTATTTGCCTAACGTATAAGACATAGAGTTTCACCAACTAGACCATTAGGAGCAATTTAGCATCGAATCACGAAGGGATATTAAATTTTCCTACTCGACAACTATAAAGGCGCATGCTTCCAGCTCGCCTAGACCAGGAAAAATTTTCTTTACAGATGAACTTCTCATAAACGTAAACGGATTTGACCAATTTTCCCTTTTTTCTGACCGAACCCACTCTTTGCCAGTAGGCATCTTCATGACTAGTTGCGTAGGGACAACTTCGATTAACAGACGATATTATATATTTATATTGATTCAAGATGCGGGTGGATATCTCAGTCAGATAGATGATTCCAGTGGAGACAGCGTGCCCCAAAATAACTTCTTTTAGGTGGAAAAGCTACATTTCTTTCCAAAAGCATAGCTTTAGCTATTACAACCTGCTCCTAAACCAGCAAACCAAGGAAATAAAGCATAAGCAAAGCCTTTTTCGAGAGCTCGTTATTAGTAACTCATTCCCATGCCTTCTTTTCTCAACTCAACGTCCAAACCCCTCTGTTGGCTCAGCTCTAAAGAACAGAGTGTTGAAATCCCTCTCCATCTCGTTCCAGGTAAAGATAGACATTATAAGGAGAGTGAGATAGCAGGTAAAGGCCCCTGTCAAAGAGTTCGGGAAGAACCTTACTTGTTCAAGTAAGCAAATAGGAATTACCATCCAAAAGCTTCGCTTAAGCTACTACATACCTCATTTGATTCTATTTCGTTAGGGGCCAGTTATATGTTAAACTACCCATCATTGTGGATGCTAAAGCTTATACCAGAGTAAGAAACTGGAACTCCACCCCTAAAAGCGTACCATTCGCGATATGAACTACAATTCTTATTTAATAAGATTTCCTTTATTATTTCACTTCTTATGTGCCATTCATAAGGATCAGTAAAGGGAAAAAGGAAGGGCATTTCATATCCGATAGGTTAGTGAAAGCAGAAGACAGCTGGAAGAGCGGAGATACAGGAAGAAGAGAAGTAGTTTACTTGTTAGCTATTCCACACCTTTGCTTTCAGGGAATCTACGGTTCAGAAAGAACGTAGTAAGTGGTGAACGAAGTTGACTCGCTCGTTAGAGGAAGTGAACGGTTGGATCGAAGAGGGAATAGATGCGCTAGCAACTTGCTTTGTTAGAAAGCTAAGCCACTAGTTTATTTACTATTTATTGATAGGTAGCGAAGAGGACAGATAGGCTAAAGAGAGGTTAGCGCTAGCAAGTGTTAGAGAGCTTGCTGGATGAAAGCAGATCTGTTCGTCCAGTCTTTCTTGTTTTGTGGTGGTGTTGGGGCTAAGCCTCTTTAATGTGTTGCTTTGCTTCTTGAGCTGTAATCCCCGATTGGATAAGACAGAGCGGGGGCACCTCTGTTGGTATCTAATATAAGATTTAGGCCGCTTTTCGAACTCGACAAAGAGAGGAAAGCAGAGAGTGGAGAAGTTACATACCTTCGTAGATTGATCGAGTTCAGTGTACTTCTTCTCATCGAGATTGGCTATAGCCATATGGGAGCTTCCTCCTATCTGGAAGACAGCTATCTTGAAGCTTTAGAAACTAAAGATGATCACAGCCTATAATCAATCCTATTTGTTACGGAACTTAGTCCTTAATGCAAGCACTAAGCAAGTCAACTACCTTGCGCTTAGTTAGTAGAATTCTTCTAATTCCTCTAAGGTTATGAAATAGCTTAGCCGAACTATAGAGGGTAAAGGAGTCCCTCATGGTAATAGAAAGCTTCCATTTCTTGTAATCTCCTGCTCCTTTCAGTTTCTCAACACTGATTGAGTTTGGACCATCTGATGGAAGGGGACTTTGAGATTCTGGTTGAGAAGACTGTGGCTTATCAGTTTGTGATACTGAAGATTTGCTTTTATCAGTTGAGGCCATTGTTTGGTTGTGAAGAAAGTCTGGGTTTTGGGTTTCTGTTTTCTGGTGTTCAAAGAAAAAGTTTTCATTTTGGTGCAAAGGAGATTGAAGCTGGAGATTTGTTGTTGTTTTAATGGATGAACACGAGCATACAAGCTTTCACAGAATCATCACCAACCTGGCTCTGATACCATGCTGAGGCTAAAGGACTAGCGAGAAGGAGTTTTCTTTATTTACTTTTTCCAGGATGGACCACCTAGTAAAGGTTGTACTAGACATGAGTTCTATGCCATCTTCACCCCAGCCCCTACTAACAGTACTACAGAAGAAGCTGCAAGATGATTTGTAAAAGATGATGTAAAGTAATAGGGCATACCCCGGACCATCATCAGTGATAGGGACCCTAGGTTCACTGGGAGGTTCTGGACAGAAGTGTTCAAACTCCTAGGGTCCAAGCTCAACTTCTCTACAAGCTTCCACCTAAAGTACGAGCTTCGTCCTTAGCCCGGAACTCGTTCAACGCTAGAGAAGTAAGGATTCAGTCTCGCTTCATCGCTCGCTTGACTGAACTCGTTGGAAGAAGGGAGGCAAAAAAGAGATTCCCGGATATAAGGAATAGAGAGGGTTAGGATCACGAGACTTGAGGGAAAATGAAGAGGAATAAAGTTCTTAGGCTTAGGCTTACAGCAGGAACTCGAATAACACCGGACTATCTCGACGAAAAGGCCTGACAAGGGAAGGAAAGGAGGTTCATACTCGAAAGCCAAAGATAGATCTATTTCGTCTCGTCCCTTAGTCCCGTCAGTCAACATTTCTTTCTTCTGGCTTAGTTGAGTGCCGTCAGTCAGTGGGAGAGACTTGGAAGTCTTTCTGGATTACTTGAACAAGAAACTCTATCCCAAAAGTTCTTCCTTCCCCCTTTTAGTTGAGTTCTTTGAATCGCTCATTGGCTTTACTTTACTAGGGTCATAAGGCCGAGGTGAGATGCCTTCCTTCATTGATCTTGGCTTGCTTCTTTGTTCTTGGCTACTGCTTGGTTAACTATTGCGAATTAATGGTAGAAAGAAATCCTTCGTCCGAGCGGCCCCTCCAGGACGCTTTGGACATCCCGAACGAGGGAGCTATGATACAAGCGAAAGCATTCTGGGGAGTACCGCAGAGCGGACCCTGAGCTACTTTCCGCCTCCAAGCCTAAGGTGGGGGTCCATTCCTTAATATAGGAAAGGTCCCCCAACCTTTCCCGTGCGGCTTGGCTCAACCCTCTCTCCTCCGGTCTAAGAACAAGAGAGCTAACACGTACTACCAATAAGAGAATTAGACTTTCGCTAGGGCGCCGTCCTTGGCAACGCAGCAGACAGTTCCTTTAGTGCATTAGACCTGGTCGACCGGGGGTGCTTTCAGGAGTCTGAGTTCTAGGAATAATGAATAAAAAGACCACCCATGCGAGCATAATAAGACGCTTTGGAAGGGCCTAACCTTCTGGGTAAAGTTAGCCACTAGAAAGAGATTCCTTGGCTCCGGGAATAGGAAGACTTCAACTTTACTGGCATAAAGATTGAGTCTAAGACTAAGGCGTACGTACCACTTACAGCACTAAGAACACCGACTACGGATCCGGATCGCTTCCTGGGACTGAGGGAGGATTTCTATTGTTACTGACACCCCCGGTAAAGGAAGAAGAGCGATTTACTCTACTGACAAGATGGGTGGATTCCCAACATTAGCCAGCCGCTTAGATACTAAACCCTACTAGCCAATTGCAACCCTAGCTGCCAAAGACTTGCTAATACTCATGTTCTTTGGTACCCTGCTAAGGGTGGGTCAATCCTACTAAGAACCATGCTAAGGCTTCGGGCGAGCAAATGAACTAATGGGTGAACTGCTTGCGGGGAAGACCCGCCATAAAACTAGATAAAGAAAGATAGAACACTTGCAATACTGGGTCCCTGATAGACAGGTAACTAAAAATCTGAGTCGGGAGGGAAAGCTAGTAAGACCTCCAACAAAGGAAAAAGAGACAAGTAAACCAACCCCTGGTAGTTACAGGACGATCCTTCGCCGCGAGAACGAATATCGGGGGAGCTACCAATATGGAAAAGAGAGAATGGTAGTCACGCATGCGGGAAAGACTCAAAATGAAAGCAAGCAACTAATAGACTTCGCGAACCCCTGAAAGTACTCTATCTCGCACGCAGACTACTGACGGAAACAATACATACTAGCCATACGAGTTCGGTTCACCTGCACTGACAGCCGCTTAGCAACTAAGCCCTAATAGACAAAAAGAAACCAATAGCTGAAAACCAATACTAAGCCCCTTGCTAATCTAACTTCCTTCTCTCTCTTCTGTATTAGATAGGCTTGAGGGCTCTACTCAAGAGAGGGGTGAGTGAGCAAGGCTGACTTGTGTAGGAGAGAGGTCCGTTGCACAAGTGCCGCGCGGGCAAGTTAGCTAGGCAAGCTAGAAGTCCGTGACAACTGGTATCAGAGCGAGGTTGTGCTTAGAGCCATGGCATCCTCAAAGGTTACTGACCCAAGGCCGTCTGACGATCAACCTAAGAAGAGGTCCAAGTCTAGAGAAAAAGAGACTAGGACATGTCATTACTGCAAGAAATCTGGCCATTTGAAAAAGTACTGCTACTCTTGGAAGAGAGACCAGGGTAAGATGCAAAATTCACAAAAGAAGGGAGATGACAGGAATACTGCAGCAGCCGTTTCTAAAAGTGATGATGAGGTGACTTTGATTTGTGCAACCAGTGAGTGTCATCATGTTGAGAGTTCTGACACAGAGTGGCTTGTAGATACAGGAGCTTCATACCATTGTGTTCCCAGAAGGGAGTACTTCATGAACTACCAAGCTGGTTCCGTTCCGGCGTCTATACTAGACGCTACTGTCTCTTCGATACTGAGTCGTAAGACGACGTTATTCAGCTCTTAACTACTTCGCCTGTCGGCTCAGCTCTAAAGATCCTAAGTGATTGAGTGAAGGAAGTATGCGTTATTCCCCCAGTCAATCTCTTTCTGGCGCCTGGTACTAAGGCTCTATATAAATTATATATATATAAAGATAGATTTTTTTTCTTACAGCCTTTGATCCAGTTTCCAGTGAAGAGAAGATATTCCCAGCTCAGCCTATTGCAGTTTGAGGGTAATCCCTTGCTTGTTCGCTGCAACAAAGGAGATACCTCAGGGAAACGCCTGACTCTATTCCGGACTTTATGCAAGGCCCGGGTATCGCTACATGGGCTAATAGGCCAAACCAACCCAGGGGAGGCAAAGCAACCAGACTTCAGGAGCTAACAGGCAATTACGGGAAATCCTAAATCCCAACCGAGCTACGAGAATCCCTCCTACTCCGCTCTTCTCAATTACTTTAGATGGGAAGCCCAGGCAAAAGACCTGAGGCAGCTAGGAGCACAGAGAATGGAGGACGCTTTCGGACATCAACAAAGGTGGGCGAGAAGGTGCTTCCAGACCTTTTTATACCAATGGCAATGGCCGGACCTTGGATTCCTCTTCAGTTGCTCGGACGAAAAGTAAACTATCATCTGCAAAAAAGAAATGGGAAATTGGGTCTACTTTCTTGCCAATCTTAACACCATGAATCTTCTTATTCCTCTCAGCCCTTCTCAGGAGCGTAGATAAACCTTCTGCACATAAGAGAAAAAGAGAGGGAGATAAGGGGTCACCCCGCCGTAAACCACAACTAGCTTTCCAATTTATCGAGGGTTTACCATTAACCAAGATCGCAAAAGTAGGAGAGGATACACATCTCATAATCAGCCCTACAAAAAGTGGCGAGGTATCCAAGCCAAGCTTATGCATCATTTGACCAAGAAATTCCCACTCTACCCGATCATATGCTTTACTCATGTCTAACTTAAGAGCCAAGTTGCCTTCACTCCCTGCGGCTATACTAGACGCTACTGACTCTAAAGATACTGAGCCCGTAGGGCATTAATCCGCTCTGTCGCTCTTGCGTATCTACTCTGCTTGAGTCTTCACCCCTACCTCTTCTGTCATTACTATCTACACAGTTTCTCACCAGAGGACAATGATCAGAGACACCAGGGTTTTGTCAACAGAGGCTAGACCATAAAGGGAAAGCCAAGAAGCATTACCCAACCCCCAATCCTACTACATGTCCTGTGGCGCCCTTCTCCTTTATTGCTCCAAGAGTAATAGTGACCAACACTAGGAAGTGAGGTTAAATCACCATCCTCAAGGAAGTCAGTGTTTCCGCGTCACTCACTACAGAACCATTCCATCTATCATCTGAGGCCAAAATAGAGTCAAAATCCCCTAAAAGCTGCCAAGGAAGCTCATTATGAGGAGATAGAGTAAGCAGACCCCTCCACAGTGCCTTCCTGTCTTCAATGCTATGCAACCCATAAACTGCTGTGAAAAGGAAAGCAACTTGCCCAGCCTTATCCTCTACCTTACAATTCAGCAATTTGTAAAACCTGAACCTGACAATCCTGAGCCACCCATCCTACCCAATTCTCCCCCTAGGGGAGCAAGAGTAATTATTAGCCCAGGTCCACTTAGGCCCTAATTTCTTCTGTCCCTTATTAGCTATTAAAGATTTCACTCTAGTTTCCACTAGAAAGATGACAGTCAACTTATTAGCATGCCACATCTTCCACCCCCCAGCATTATCTGAATTGATGTGCTGAGGAGACTGATGAGGGGTGAGGACCTGAGGAACATTACTTTGTGTCTGGCCTGTATCACTAGCACCAGTCACCTTTTCAGCAGTGGCCACAACATCAGGGCCTTCTTCACATTGCTTCTCTTGAGCATCAGGGGCCACCTCCGGGACAGCCGCCTTTTGCTTAGGAACCCACATCTTTTTGAGGTCTTGGTCTGAGCCTGGTTCTCAGGGGAAACATGCCCCACCAACTGGCATTTCTCACAAAAAGGCGGGAGCCAGTCATATGTCACTTTCTGGTCAAAAACAAACCCATTAGGATCCTCAATCTGCACAACTTTAGGAAGCTCCTGAGTGACATCCAGTTTAATAAGTATCCTGGCAAAGGAGACTCTCATCTGCTTGGTGGTACACTCATCTTAGAGCAAAGGGACTACCAAAACACTCCCAATTCTACTCAAAGAATCAGGTGTCCAATAATTGAGAGGGAGACTAGGAAAGCGCACCCAGATTGGAATCGCCCTTAAAACCTCCTTGTTAAAAGAAAAATCCGGAGTCCATTGTTTAACAATTATAGGTTTACTGTTAAATGAATAAGGGCCTCCATATAAGAAAGACCTCAGCCCTATCATCAGTACTAGCAAAATGAACCAGGAAATAACCTGCGTCATGTAAAAAAAAGACCCAAGAGCATTTCTTGGGAACAGGAGCAGTCCAGCAATCCCTATGCTTGAAATAGTCAATGTGAGCCAAAAGTTACTTAGGCTTCTATCAACGCTATGAAGCAGCAATTACCTTAAGTGTCTTAATATATATTACCTATGCTTTTATGTAGGGGAGGTTAGGATGGCCAAGGAGACGGGTGATTTCCATCCCACATTCATCCTTGCAAACTGATTGTTCAAGTGTTGGAAAGGGGGAACACCTTCACGCTGCTGAAGTGGAAGCTGCTGAGGTCCGATCTCGTCCATGCAATGGGGCTGTTGCTTCACCTTTGGAGTAGGTGTGCGGTACTGGCCAGAATGATGAGTCTGATGATGAGAGCTCTGATTGACGGTAGGGTCTGTCATGACAGGAGTAGAGGCTGTATCAGACAACTCAATGCGCTCTCTCTCTTGTCTCTTGGCCCTTAGATACTCCCTAGCATCCAAAAAGGTCTGGGAAACCCCCCTTCGTGGCACTATAAGTATGGTGTTAGACTTGGTTTTCTCAGTCAATCTATCGTAGGTTACTTCTTTGTTGCTTTAGCAGATTTCTTCTTGGGGCTCTTGAGGCTTGCCTTCTTGGCTGCCCCATCCTCGCTTGGTCGGACCCTGTCCCTTGTGAGTAGGGGTGGACTTGGCAACCAAGTCCTTCACCTGGGAGACCCGAGACTGCCTGAATTCAGACATGAAATCCTTGAGTTGGGCCTTGGTCAGGAGAGGGGGCAGGGCAGCAGCCTGAGCTTCCTTTTGAGAATCTCCCGCCTGGGTAGCCTGTCCTCCTCTAAGGAGGGGGTCTCATCTTCTGTCAGAGGCGCAGGCCCTATGAAGTCTCTTCTCTCCATATGGGACGTGTGCTGCCATTGTATAGTGCCTTCCCCACAGACGGCGCCAAATGTTTCGGGGTAAAATGTATTTATATTATTAATTAGGAAGGCGCAAATACAATGTTACAAAACTTGTAATACTAATCAGAATATTCCTTTATATTTCAAGAATACTCCACAACTGAAGGAATCCAGAGAGAGAAATCCAGTTTCTATTGTATGTGAAATTCTGCCCCCAAATGAGAGTAAATGAGGCCTATTTATATATAGGTGGGATATGTGCTCATGATTGAGCTGGCTTCAGGATCGTGCGAAGTGTCGCAAATCTGTGCGTTGCACCTGTTGGGTTGATGGGCTTGTATTCCTTCATCCATCCATTTTAATCCAACCAACAATGTGCTGCCGCGTGTCAGCATCTCACTGGTCTTATTGGAGCTTCTTGCCTTGCCATATGTCGTAACGCCATTGGTCCACGTGTAATGGCTTTACCCATAACAAACACGAGTGATCAGATACTCCAGGAAGCAAATAATCCACCTCCAAGAGAGAAGACTTCTGCATCCAGCAATCATTAGCATGACCATCTCCTTTACTAGACCATGAATAAAAATGCCCTTTAAAGTTGACTTCCACAAGATCATTGCTGGCAATGCTAGGTCTTGCATTTCATGAGTAGTAATAGGAGCACCATTTATCCTATCAGAGCTAAGCCTGACAGCATTAAGATCGCCTATAATCATCCAAGAAACAGATTGGAACTGAGGAGCCAGATTAGAGAGATCAGATCAAAGAATCTTCTTATCATCCAGAGTATGAAGGCCATAGACTGCTGTAAACATTAGAGATTGCATTGATTGTCTGTGAACAAGGGACATATTCATATATTGCTCATGAATGTGAAGGACCCGCACACTGATAACCACTGGGTCCCAACCAATCCAAAGCCTACCCTTAGGGGAGAACTGATAGTTGTCACACCAAGACCAACCTCCACTTCTTTTCCTCCAAATAACATCTTTTTTGTGGCACTTAACTCTAGTCTCACATATAGCAAGCAGAGCAAGTTTTAGTCATATATTGCTTGATCTCCTTTATTGTTAGAGGGGTATTAAGCCCTCTAATATTCCAGAAATATTCATCAGGAATGACAGGGAACAGCACCCTCCCCTCCTTCTGCATGACCCACAAGGGTCCCACCTTCCTCTAAGAGATGAAAAGATTTTCTTGAAGAGGCTTGAGACACTGGCACCCTAGTTCCCTCTCTATCTTTCCTAGTCACCAATTTCCACCCATGCTCTTCAGTAGACACTGGTCCTACTGTAACTTGATTGATTAGCGCGTTGGTTAAGGTCATCTTTTCACGAAGTGAACATGGACTCACAAATTCTTCTATCAAAAGGGGGAACGTGGATCTGACAGATTGAACCTTGTTAAAAAGTCGTCAATGAAGTCAAGAGCGTCTTGCTTTATATGACCCTCTTTTAAGGAAATTTGATAAAAAATTTCCGTGTTAAGGGCAGATTCATAATGCCTAATCGAGAGGGAGCGATCGAGAAAGGATTTGACTAAGGCTTCGTATTCGCCGTCGCTTAGTTGAGGGGGAATTCCCCGAATCATCCTATTTTCAAGCAAGCGAATACGAGCAACCAGCTCCTGTTCGACTCCCAGATTCAAGGCCCTATAGTGATCAAGACCACCGTTCAGAAGAAGGCCATCAAGTGGAAGGTTGTTAGAGGGGAGGGGTTCGCCCTCGAGTTTTGGCCCTACACCTGAATTTCCAACCGATCCACCAACCGATACGGAAATCGAATTAGAACCGGCCCTTGGCCCTGAATGACCCGGCGGATCATAATTAATTAAAGTCATAGAATCGGACGACGGAAATGATGGAAGAGCCTGGGGTTGCCCTAGAACACCTAAGAAAAAAAAAGAAAAGAAGTAAACCCAAGAACGACTAGATTTGCACCCGAAAGTAGAGAGGTTTCTCTCGTTAGTCCGGGCATGATTGCCGCGGGTTGTGGACCACCCGACGGAGGATGTAGTTCGCGTTAAGTCTATGTCACGCAGGGTACCAATCCATTTCGTTGGGAAGATGGCAAGGATGAAAAAAGAATCTCGCGAGAGAGATAAGAAAAAGAGTACAGAAGCGAGAGCGGGCTATAGCTTGAATCAGCTCGTGCACACACACATGAAACTGACTGAAGACAGGGAGGACTCTTCCAGCTAGAAGAAAGCAACCAACAAAGCCAGACAACAAGAAAGAGAGTGGGGAAGTCTCATCCCATGAAAGGTAAGGAAAGACTGCTGCTTTCCCGAGTGGAAGAGGTTCAATTCAATAGTTCCGACTCTGACTTTGAAGCCCGGCCGGGTGAAGAAGCCTCAGCCCGAGCTTTGACTATGACTACGAGCTGTTGGGATCACATTCGAGGAGGTCAAGTCGGGTGGAATAGATGAGTGTCACGGCTAAGCCCCGGTCTTGTCGTACCAACATCGGGAAATCCGACAGTAACCTCCTTTTGTACGCAATTCGAAGATCGACGCTCGGGTGAAGACAATGAGTGCTTTACCGGAAAGCACGGATCTAAAGGAGGGGCACTTTAGCTTGTTCCGAAAGGCGTCTCCTTCCCCCTGCGTTCAAGATGTCCCTTTCCGCTACTACAAAAGAATACCTTTCGGACGTTGCCACCGCTCAATCCACCCCTGCGGAAAGTTGGTATTCAAGAGACGGAAACTGTGTCAAGAAGGTGGAACTAGGAAGAAGAACAGGGACCCACCTCGAGCCATCCTGACGGACGAGCAGCATCAATTGAATCGGCAGACACAAAGACGAAGACAGAGACGAGCTAACATGTAAAGTAGTGGAATGGAAAAGGATGATAGCCCACCCAAGACAGCACATAGAGTAAGGTTGGCTCTATGCGAGAGAAGAAAACCGCATGGACACGACTCCTTTTGGATAGATCGTCCAGCAAGTTACCCATATAGTTCTTATCGCGAGGGTGAAATACAATTCCTTACATCTGGATTGACACTGGAGAACCTCGAGAACCCAAGAGATAAACTGAAAGATAGAAACTATCTAACAATTGAAATATGAATAGGAGCATCCTTCAGAGAAAAGAGACATGGACAATGTATCCTAAACAGTATGGCAATCTCTTCCTCTTTCGATTGGCGAAGAAGCAACTCCTTGAGCGGCTCTATCAAGGAACAGAGGCAAGGGATCTTTTCCAGTGGTCATTAGTCATGCACTTTGTGGTCCGGGTGTTGGCGAAGCATAAGAGGAGATTCTTACCAGACATACTACTCATCGATTATTTTGCCCTTTGGGATCGAAACAACCTGTTAAGGGTTGTCGCCTACATAACCTACCTCCCAGACTAAGTAAGGGAAGAAGGTATCAGATCACTGTAGTTCTAGCCCTTTTGTTAAAGCAGTTCCTATACTTTGAATGACTTACCGGTAGTAAAGTAGTCTGCTAGACGAACCCATAACCCAACGCTCTTCGTAACCCCCCTTTTTTTTATTTTTAATAGGAGTCCCTCTTCTCATCTTCATTGATAGCTTTCTCTAGCCCCGGTTGCGCTTCCTTCGTTTGGCGAAGTTTATAAACGCGAAAGGAGCTTTTCACCCCCCGGAGCCAGCTGTACTCCATTTCTTCAATTAAGATCATATTGGCTGCAGCTGCACGGCGGTGATTGGCTACGGAGATAGCCTTCAACCGCCTTGGATAGAATAGTAGAACCACAAAAAGAAAACAAATCAAAAAGAAAAAGCAAAGGATTATAGTTGCAGTGAGTATTCCGATAGAATATTTTCCCATTGTGGTGAATTCCCCTTGTGAAATAAAGAGCGAGATAAGTTGGTTATATAAATTTACCATTTTTTTGTTTTTTTTTACTTATGGTGCTTATCGAAATACGAATGAAATCAAAAAGGCCATCATTAAAGCAAATAATGCAATAGCTTCCGTTAAAGCAAATCCCAAAATAGCATAACCGAATAATTGTTTTGCCAATGACGGATTACGCGCCACGGCATTGATTAAAGAACTAAAGACGTTTCCAATACCGATAGCAGCTCCCGCTGAAGCAATTGTAGCAGCTCCTGCACCCATTAATTTTGCTCCTTCTAACATAATTTAAAAATCTATCCTCGTAACGCTTTTTCATTCACGGTTTTATGTTTGTCATTCTTAATGAATTCTTTGTCGATTCTTCCCCTCTCATATCTTCTATATATTATATGATTAATGATTCTTTTCGAACAAACTGGACAAAGGGATGACCCGGTCGTACTATTCCCAACCTTCTGTGAACCTTTCTTCTGTCACTTCTTTCAGATCAAAAAGTCATAGAGTAAGGAACCCTTGTTTACAAAGCTGTCACTCCAAGAACTCGAAGTAAAGCATCTTCGGGCCAGATTTGTCTTCTTCTCTTACGAGATTTCTATGTCAATTTACTTGGATTAGCTTTTCCTCTTTAATGCGGTTAGCTATCCATCCCTTGTTTTCAACGCAGCTATTCCCGCTCCTTATCCAAGATAATAGGACTGCTTAATCCGAGAAGCTGCAGTGAAAGAATAGGAATATTCTATCTCTTTAGCTACTTCCTTTACCTTTATTAGCTTTCCAGGGAAGAAGGAATTAGAATAGGATAGGAGAAGTTTGATAGATTGATACTAGACCTCTTTTACGAAATGAATGTAAGAATCCAATCTTTCTTCATGCTCCTTCTCAAATAAAATAAGGTTAGGTAATATAGAATAGATAATGTAAGGTTTGAAGAGCTGGGTCGATAGACTTTTAAGCGAAAGAATCCTCAATAGATTTAAGGGCCAAATCTATCTCCTACTGAGACACAGGAGCACACAACATAGAC